TATTCTTTCAGTCCAATTAGACGAGAAATCAATAATATAAATTCCTTTTCACGGTTCTAGATAGAGAAGAGGTTGGGGGGAATTCCTTACTTTTGATTTAAAGAAATTAGTTAATCGTTGAAAAAAAGAAAAATATTGAAAAATTGAAATCAATTAATCAATTTTTGCGGTGCCGGCATTGTTGTATTAGATCTACAAGGGTTTTTATTGACCTAACTGCAAGGAGTTAGTTTTATAAATAAATATGGAATTGGAATATGGAATGTAGAACCTATAAAATAAAAACAAAGATAATAATAATTACTAGTGGTAGTTGGACAAAATAACATTTTTTTTTTATTTTGAATGATGATAGTCTCTTTATTCAAAATATTATTTATATGGATGAACCCGATTGCTAAGTCTAATAAGTTGAATTGAAAGTAAAAAGGGTTGGTTATGTTATAAAAGAACTTTTTCATTCGACAAAAAAGGAAAGGATCAAAATAGAAATTCTTTTTTCATTTTATTCTTTTATTCTATAATGATTCAAATAAATAACATTTCATTTTTGAATAAAGCTCCATGGCATAGTTATTATTTTATTATTAGATTAGTTTATTCAAAGGTTTCGCAAAAAATCTGTTGATTCAAAATCACGAGATGTGTAGATGTCACCGATAATGAGTCATTTCTTTTTTTTTTTTATACGGCCCTTGCTTTCTCTTTATTAGTGACATTTCCAATGTAATAGAATAGTTGATGAATCAAAAACTTTCAATTTACCTTATTCTTTGAATTTCGATTTTTGCTTCTTTCAAATGGAAATTTAGGTAAGTGCTTTAGAAACATATGTATAAACAGAACATATTTTATTTAGCTCCTTCATGCCTACTCTAACTAGTTATTTCGGTTTTTTACTAGCGGCTTTAACTATTACCTCCGCTTTATTTATAGGTCTAAACAAAATACGACTTATTTGAAATTAATTGAATAACCAACTCAATAAATACTTTTGTGGGATTCCGTCCATTTTGTAGTTCTTTAACTGTTATTGGGGCAATTGATAATTTTCGGTTATTGAGATTCATGGGCAATTCATATTCATATTTAAGGATAGATATTACCTTTCTTTTTTTTTTTTCAAACGACTTGATTGAAATGATTGAAGTTTTTCTATTTGGAATCGTCTTAGGTCTAATTCCTATTACTTTGGCTGGATTATTTGTAACTGCATATTTACAATACAGACGTGGCGATCAATTGGATCTTTGATTAATTAACAAATCTTTTTTTGATTGACCTCCTCCTTTCTTTAATCCACAGGAGGTCCATTTTTGATTAGATTCTTGTTCATTTAGTTCAGTCTAATTCAATTGGACCTAACAAGAATGGAATCACGCTCTGTAGGATTTGAACCTACGACATCGGGTTTTGGAGACCCACGTTCTACCGAACTGAACTAAGAGCGCTTTTTTTTATCACAGGCTGGCAAGAACAGGTTTTTTTATAACTCAAAACTCTATCTACATCCTCAGATTAGCATAAAAAAAATGAGAGATTACGTATTTCCAAATTGAATCAAAATTACAATTAATTCCTCCTCACTTCTCCGAGTAAAAGGAATTAGGTAGGGATGACAGGATTTGAACCCGTGACATTTTGTACCCAAAACAAACGCGCTACCAAGCTGCGCTACATCCCTTTCAAGTCAATTGGCTTTTTTTTATAGTGTAATTGTAAAGAATCCTTGTTTTGTTTTCCACATCCTGATTTTCCATAATTGAATTTGCCATGCCATTTCTTCTTCTTTTTGCTCTCGTATCCTATAAGGTATAATAGAAATTTATGTATATATTTATGTATATGAAAAAACTGTCGTAAACGAAAAAAAATTTCTTACCTACCATACCACTATATTAATTATATTATTGTATTATATTATTGTACGTTTTAATTTGACTTATACAAAGACAAGTAGTCTTTAACTATCATATATACATCGGATCCGAAATTAGATATGGATTACTTTTATACATTAAAGAAATTTAAAAGGAGGATTTTAAATGCGAGATTTCAAAACATATCTTTCCGTGGCACCGGTACTAAGTACTTTATGGTTTGGGTCTTTAGCTGGTATATTAATAGAAATCAATCGTTTTTTCCCAGATGCGTTGACATTCCCCTTCTTTTCATTCTAGTTATTGATATGGAAAAGGGTTAACGAAGATTAGAGAATGAAATACTGTGATTAGAAATATAGTTCAAACACTTTTGAATTTGATTCCGGAGTAGTTCTTTCCGTCCTTTAATACAGTATTAGTATTTTGACTCTATTGATTTCAACAAAATCTTTCGAATTGTATTTCTAGTTAGCAACTTCTACTTTTGCAACTTTTCTATTTAAAGGAAAAAAATAGAAAAGTTGCTTGAATCAAATATCCAAAGGGGGTTCATGGCTAAGGGTAAAGATGTCCGAGTCAAAGTTATTCTGGAATGTACTAGTTGTGTTCGAAAGAGTGTTAAGAAAGGATCAAGGGGCGTTTCCAGATATATTACTCAAAAGAATCGACACAATACGCCTAGTCGGTTGGAATTGCGAAAATTCTGTCCCTATTGTTACAAACATACAATTCATGGAGAGATAAAGAAATAGATCGAACCAGATATCTATCTATTATCCTTTCAAGTAAGGGGACAAAACAATTTTCATTATATATTATTTACTATTTTTTTTTCATAGAAAATCGATTTCTATATTAATGTATTTCTATATTAAAGATTCATATTATTATATAGAATTATTCTATATAATATATATAAAATAGAAATAAAAAAATCCTATTTAGGCTGGACCTAAAATAAAAAATACAAAATAGGATTTTTGGTATAAGGAAGAAACTAAAAAAAACAAACTATGGATAAATCCAAGCGACCCTTTATTAAATCCAAGCGATCGTTTCGTAGGCGTTTGCCCCCGATCCAATCGGGGGATCGAATTGATTATAGAAACATGAGTTTAATTAGTCGATTTATTAGTGAACAAGGAAAAATTTTATCTAGGCGAGTGAATAGATTGACCTTGAAACAACAACGATTAATTACTATTGCTATAAAACAAGCTCGTATTTTATCTTTGTTACCTTTTCTTAATAATGAGAAACAATTTGAAAGAACTGAGTCCAATACTAGAACTGCGAGTTTTAGAACCAAAAATAAATAAACTAATAGACTTATTTATTTTTATTCTTTTTCTTTATTGAATATTTAACTGATTGCGGTTTTGTTCTAAAAAATATGAGAATCTAGAAGAATCTAGATTTGATTGTCACGTCGTAAGATAATATAAAAATTGGGAATTTTTTTTTTAATGAATTTGTTGATTTTTATTTATATTTGTCGTATTTTATCAAACTAATTTCGACTCTATACTCCCGGAGAATAAACTCCGGGTAACTTAATTTAAATCATTTCGAGGTATTCTTTCGAACCTTCCTTTTTTATGATCTCATTGTAAATCATATAAATACAATTCCTATTTAATATAGCTATTTGTGCAAGTATTTTACGATTAAGAAGCAACTGTCTCTTGTACAGATCATTTATAAATTTACTATAATTATAGTATACCCATTTTTCGCGAATTACTGCGTTTATCCGAGTAATCCACAAACGACGAAAGTCCCTCTTTTGTCTATCTCTATCTCGATGAGCCGAAACCAATGCTCTTATTTTCTGTTGAGCAATACTTCGCGTAAGCCTTGAATGAGCCCCTCGAAAGCTTGATCCAAAGAAACGAATTTTTCTTCTTCGTCTTCGAGCTATATATCCTCGTTTAACTCTAGTCATTGAATAAATGAAACTTTGATGAATAACTAATTGATTTTCTTTTCTTTCTTTGAGTTATTCTTTTACCTCCCTGATCTATTAATAACAAAACGTATTTTTCCAATGTATAAAATAAAAATTCCAACGGCTTTTGCTACTATAACCTTCCCAACCACTTTTTTCGACATTTCGTCTCGAAACAAGACAAAAAAAGAATAACTTAATTGTATTAATGTATCAAACAAAAGTAAATAAAAAAATGTCAATTCAAATAAAATATTAGGTGATTAAAGAAATAGTGGGTTCCTTCGTTTCTATGGTTACTTTTTTTTAAACGGTGAGGTCCTTTCTATACACCGGAGCCCTTTCACTTCATTTCCAGAATCTTATTGATAACTTGTACAGTTCACACTTTTTGGCTCTACCCATGGATTCTCCAGTAATATAATAGTAATAGATCTTTCACAATGAGATCCACCTATACAGTAACGGTATTTTATTTTGAAGGTTAGCTGGATAGCTGACCCTGTTAGTCCGTTCTTGCAAGAATGGGAGCAGAATTTTTTGCTCTTAAAATAAAATAAGATTCCCTGCTAAACGGATAACGTTCGCTACCGATGGGAAGTTTGTTCGTTCTTATCTTAAATCCGATTTTTACCAATAGAAACCATAAATTTCATACTCAATAGATGGATTTTTTCATTTTATTAATTTTAGATAGTCACTGGAGTTTTAGACTATTCACCGATACTGGAAAAACCCTTTCCTTTCATTTGTTTTTGTTCCAGCTCATAATCTGAACGCGTCACACATACACCCTAGTACATGTTCCTCGGCGCTGAGGGCATCCCCGAAGAGCGGGGGATTTCGTGACATTTCGGATTGGCTGTCTTGTGTTCCTAATAAGTTGTTTAATAGTTGGCATACTGAATCATATACATAATGGGTTGGTTTAGATCAATCCTAACCGAATCTATTTCTAGTTAATAGAATATTAAACTCAGACTGGTAAACTTAGTAACAACAAAAATTGTAAATGGTTAACGATTTTTATTCGACCGCTACAAGATCAACAATTCCATGAGCTTGGGCTTCTGTTGCTGACATAAAAATATCCCTTTCCATATCTTCGGATACAACCCATACGGGTTTGCCCGTTCGTTGTACATAAATCCTTGTGAGGGTTTCGCGCA